GCTAGCGTAGCTTAATTAAAGCATAACTCTGAAAATGTTAAGACAAACCTTAGAGTGGTTTCGCAAGCACAAAGGTTTGGTCCTGACTTTTCTGTCAGCTTTAGCTAAACTTACACATGCAAGTATCCGCACCCCCGTGAGAATGCCCCACAGTTCCCTGCTCGGGAACAAGGAGCTGGTATCAGGCTCAGTATTCTAGCCCACGACACCTTGCTCAGCCACACCCCCAAGGGATTTCAGCAGTGATAAACATTAAGCCATAAGTGAAAACTTGACTTAGTTAAAGCTAAGAAGGCCGGTAAAACTCGTGCCAGCCACCGCGGTTATACGAGAGGCCTAAGTTGACAGACACCGGCGTAAAGAGTGGTTAAGGAACCCATAAAACTAAAGCCGAACATCCTCAAGACTGTCATACGTTTCCGAGGATAAGAAGTCCCCCGACGAAAGTGGCTTTAACCTTCCTGACCCCACGAAAGCTGTGGCACAAACTGGGATTAGATACCCCACTATGCACAGCCATAAACTTAGATAAAACCCCACATATTTTATCCGCCAGGGTACTACGAGCACCAGCTTAAAACCCAAAGGACTTGGCGGTGCTTCAAACCCACCTAGAGGAGCCTGTTCTAGAACCGATAATCCCCGTTAAACCTCACCCTCCCTTGTTTTTCCCGCCTATATACCGCCGTCGTCAGCTTACCCTGTGAAGGCCTCATAGTAAGCTTAGTTAGTATAACTCAAAACGCCAGGTCGAGGTGTAGCACATGAGAGGGCAAGAAATTGGCTACATTCCCCAAATTTGGGCATACGGACAGCATAATGAAAATATATGCTAGAAGGAGGATTTAGCAGTAAGCAGAAAATAGAGTGTTCTGCTGAAACTGGCCCTGAAGCGCGTACACACCGCCCGTCACTCTCCCCAATACAAACCTCATTAAATAACTAAAAAACCTAACTAAACAAGGGGAGGTAAGTCGTAACATGGTAAGTGTACCGGAAGGTGCACTTGGTTAATCAGGACGTAGCTAAGACAGGAAAGCATCTCCCTTACTCTGAGAAGACCCCCGTGCAAATCGGGTCGCCCTGAAGCCCAACAGCTAGCCCACTCAACTAAAATCAACATACACACATAACTACCCCCTAAATCACCTAAACTAACCAACAAACCATTTTTCCCCTCTAGTATGAGAGACAGAAAAAGAACCAGGAGCAATAGAAAAAGTACCGCAAGGGAACGCTGAAAGAGAAATGAAACAAACCAGTAAAGCACTAAAAAGCAGAGACTTAGCCTCGTACCTTTTGCATCATGAATTAGCCAGTAACCCCTAAGCAAAACGAATTTTAGTTTAGTTTCCCGAAACTAGATGAGCTACTCCAAGACAACCTGACAATAGGGTAAACCCGTCTCTGTGGCAAAAGAGTGGGAAGAGCTTTGAGTAGAGGTGAAAAGCCTACCGAATCTAGTAATAGCTGGTTGCCTGAGAAATGAATAGGAGTTCAGCCTCTTCACTTCTTCCCCCTTAAATGGTCCGACCTCCCCCCAGAGTAAAAGAAAAGAAGAGAGTTAGTCAAAGAAGGGACAGCTTCTTTGAAAAAAGACACAACTTTTATAGGAGGTTAAAAATCAAACTAATAACAAGGCCTAATGTCCTGGTGGGCCTAAAAGCAGCCACCCTAAAAGAAAGCGTTACAGCTCAAACATCCGCACCGCCTTTAATTCTGATAACCAAATTTTAAACCCCTTAACCTAACAGGCCCTTCTATTACTTCTATAGAAGAGATAATGCTAATATGAGTAATAAGAGATAATGAATCTCTCCAAGCATAAGTGTAAATCAGAACAGACCCTCTCCCGAAAATTAACGGCCCCAAACAAAGAGGGGATTGGAAAAATAAATAAACAACTAGAAAACCATCCAACCTTTACCGTTAACCCCACACTGGCGTGCTACCATGGAAAGACCTAAAGGAGAAGAAGGAACTCGGCAAACATATACGGCCTCGCCTGTTTACCAAAAACATCGCCTCTTGCTAAAAAAGTATAAGAGGTCCCGCCTGCCCTGTGACAAAAAGTTTAACGGCCGCGGTATCTTAACCGTGCGAAGGTAGCGCAATCACTTGTTTCTTAAATGGAGACCTGTATGAATGGCATTACGAGGGCCAAGCTGTCTCCTTCTCCTGGTCAATGAAATTGATCTTCCCGTGCAGAAGCGGGAATAAGAACATAAGACGAGAAGACCCTTTGGAGCTTAAGACTGCAAGTAGACCCTGATAATAAGACCAAGTAAAAAGAACTAAACCAACTGGGCCCCCTACTCCTAATGTCTTTGGTTGGGGCGACCGCGGGGAAACAAAAAACCCCCATGTGGAATGGAAGGACCCTCCTTCCAGAACCAAGACCGACAGGTCTAAGTAACAGAAATTCTGACCAAAAAGATCCGGCAAAGCCGATCAACGAACCGAGTTACCCTAGGGATAACAGCGCAATCCCCTTTTAGAGCCCATATCGACAAGGGGGTTTACGACCTCGATGTTGGATCAGGACATCCTAATGGTGCAGCCGCTATTAAGGGTTCGTTTGTTCAACGATTAAAGTCCTACGTGATCTGAGTTCAGACCGGAGTAATCCAGGTCAGTTTCTATCTATGAAATGTTCTCTTCTAGTACGAAAGGACCGAAAAGAAGAGGCCCATTCTCTAAGTAAGCCTCCCCCTTACCTAATGAAAACAACTAAAATAGGCAAAAGGACATACCCCTTTTGGCCGCAGAAAACGGCATGTTAAGATGGCAGAGCCCGGCAATTGCAAAAGGCCTAAGCCCTTTCCACAGAGGTTCAAATCCTCTTCTTAACTATGCTCTCCACAATCACAACCCTAATCATTAACCCCCTTATCCTCATCATCTTCGTCCTACTCGCCGTAGCCCTCCTAACTCTTGTAGAACGAAAAGTCCTGGGTTATATACAGCTACGAAAAGGCCCCAATGTTGTTGGCCCCTATGGATTACTTCAACCAATCGCAGACGGACTAAAACTATTTATAAAAGAACCCGTTCGGCCCTCCACTTCCTCCCCCGTTCTCTTTTTACTTATGCCCATGCTAGCACTTACATTAGCTCTAACCCTCTGAGCCCCCATACCCCTCCCATTCCCCATAGCAGACCTAAACCTCGGCATCCTCTTCATTTTAGCCCTCTCAAGTCTTGCCGTCTACTCAATCCTAGGATCAGGGTGGGCTTCAAATTCAAAATACGCCTTAATCGGAGCCCTACGAGCAGTCGCACAAACTATTTCATATGAAGTAAGCCTAGGCCTAATCCTCCTTAATGCCATCATCTTTACAGGAGGCTTCACCCTCCAAACATTTAGCACTGCCCAAGAAGCAACTTGGCTTATTTTGCCCGCCTGGCCCTTAGCTGCAATGTGGTACATTTCTACATTAGCAGAGACTAATCGAGCCCCTTTTGACCTCACAGAAGGAGAGTCTGAATTAGTGTCCGGATTTAACGTTGAATACGCTGGAGGCCCTTTCGCCCTATTTTTCCTTGCTGAATACGCTAATATTCTTCTAATGAACACTCTTTCCGCCACACTTTTCCTCGGAGCCACACTGTACCACACTTACCCAGAACTAACCTCAATTAGCCTCATAACTAAAGCAGCAATACTTTCCGCCCTTTTCTTATGAGTCCGAGCCTCCTACCCTCGGTTCCGTTATGACCAACTTATACATTTAATTTGAAAAAACTTCCTCCCCCTTACCCTGGCCCTGGTTATCTGGCACCTCGCCCTACCAATTACATTTTCAGGTCTTCCCCCTCAACTATAACTCAGGAGTTGTGCCTGAAACAAAGGGCCACTTTGATAGAGTGAAAAATGAGGGTTAAAGTCCCTCCAACTCCTTAGAAAGAAGGGGCTCGAACCCTACCTGAAGAGATCAAAACTCTTAGTGCTTCCACTACACCACTTCCTAGTAAAGTCAGCTAATTAAAGCTTTCGGGCCCATACCCCGAAAATGTTGGTTAAAACCCTTCCTTTACTAATGAACCCTTATATCCTCAGTACCCTACTACTTGGGCTAGGGCTAGGAACCACAATTACCCTCACAAGCTCCCACTGGCTCGTAGCTTGAATAGGCCTTGAAATAAATACACTAGCCATTATCCCCCTAATAACCCAAACTCACCATCCACGGGCAGTTGAAGCAACCACTAAATACTTCCTTACACAAGCAACCGCTGCTGCAGTAATCTTATTTGCCAGCACAACAAATGCATGGTTGACAGGACAATGAGACATTTATCAACTTAGTCACCCCTTCCCAATCACAATAATTTCCCTAGCTCTCGCCATAAAAATTGGATTAGCCCCACTACACGCCTGACTACCAGAAGTCCTTCAAGGACTGGACCTATCAACAGGCCTAATCCTCTCTACATGACAAAAACTAGCACCATTCGCCCTCCTGCTCCAAATCCAGCCAACCAATTCAACTATTCCTATTTTCCTAGGACTTACCTCAACACTAATTGGAGGCTGAGGAGGTCTTAATCAAACACAACTACGAAAAATCCTTGCCTACTCATCAATTGCACACCTAGGATGAATGATTCTAGTCCTCCAGTTCTCCCCCTCATTAACCCTTTTAACTCTAATTATTTACCTTATTATAACCTTCTCAACTTTTATAATCTTCAAAGTTAGCAAAGTAACAAACATTAACTCTCTAGCAACCTCATGGACTAAAGCCCCCGCCCTTACTTCCCTTACACCCCTCATCCTCCTCTCACTAGGGGGGCTCCCTCCCCTAACAGGATTTATGCCAAAATGACTTATTTTACAAGAACTAACAAAACAAGACTTAGGCCTCACTGCAACCCTCGCCGCCCTATCAGCCTTACTTAGCCTTTACTTTTACCTCCGCCTATCTCATGCCATAGCCCTAACTATTTCCCCTAATAACCTAGCCGGAACAACCCCCTGACGCCTCTACCCCACCCACCAAACCCTTCCCCTGACTATTTCAATTTCAGCAACAATCTGCCTACTACCCCTAACCCCAGCCCTAACAACTCTCCTTACCCTCTAGAGACTTAGGATAGGACCTCAGACCAAGGGCCTTCAAAGCCCTAAGCGGGAGTGAAATTCTCCCAGTCTCTGCTAAGACTTACGGGACACTAACCCACATCTTCTGCATGCAAAGCAGACACTTTAATTAAGCTAAAGCCTTACTAGACAGATAGGCCTCGATCCTATAAACTCTTAGTTAACAGCTAAGCGCTCAAACCAGCGAGCATCAATCTACCTTTCCCCCGCCTAGCTTCTTACAAAATAGGCGGGGGAAAGCCCCGGCAGGCGTTTAACCTGCTTCTCTAGATTTGCAATCTAACGTGTAACACCTCAGAGCTTTGATAAGAAGAGGACTTAAACCTCTGTTTATGGAGCTACAATCCACCGCTTAAATACTCAGCCATCCTACCTGTGGCAATCACACGCTGATTTTTCTCAACTAATCATAAAGATATTGGCACCCTGTATTTAGTATTTGGTGCTTGAGCCGGGATAGTAGGGACTGCTTTAAGTCTTCTTATTCGGGCAGAATTGAGCCAACCAGGCTCTCTCCTGGGAGACGACCAAATTTATAATGTAATTGTTACAGCACATGCCTTTGTAATAATTTTCTTTATAGTAATACCAATTATAATTGGCGGCTTTGGCAACTGACTTATTCCTCTTATGATCGGGGCTCCTGACATAGCATTTCCCCGAATAAATAACATAAGCTTTTGACTCCTTCCTCCTTCCTTCCTCTTACTCTTAGCTTCTTCAGGGGTTGAAGCCGGGGCTGGAACTGGATGAACAGTCTATCCCCCTTTAGCTGGTAACCTCGCCCACGCTGGGGCATCTGTTGATTTAACCATTTTTTCTCTTCACCTAGCAGGTGTTTCATCAATTCTTGGGGCTATTAACTTTATTACAACAATCATCAATATGAAACCTCCCGCAATTTCACAATACCAAACACCACTATTTGTTTGAGCCGTTTTAATTACCGCAGTCCTTCTTCTTCTCTCCCTTCCAGTCCTTGCCGCTGGCATCACTATGCTTCTCACAGACCGAAATCTAAATACCACATTCTTTGACCCCGCAGGAGGAGGTGACCCAATTCTTTACCAACACCTATTTTGATTCTTTGGCCACCCTGAAGTATATATCCTTATTTTACCCGGCTTTGGAATAATTTCACACATTGTAGCCTACTACTCAGGTAAAAAAGAACCTTTTGGGTACATAGGAATAGTATGAGCTATAATGGCAATTGGCCTTCTAGGCTTTATTGTCTGAGCCCACCACATGTTTACCGTAGGAATGGACGTAGACACACGTGCCTATTTTACATCAGCTACAATAATTATCGCGATTCCTACCGGTGTAAAAGTATTTAGCTGACTTGCTACCCTCCACGGAGGCGCAATCAAATGAGAAACCCCTCTCCTTTGAGCCTTAGGCTTTATTTTCCTCTTCACAGTAGGAGGGCTAACTGGAATCGTACTAGCCAATTCCTCTCTTGATATTGTTCTCCACGACACATACTATGTAGTAGCACACTTCCACTATGTTCTGTCAATGGGTGCCGTATTTGCAATTATGGCAGCTTTCGTCCACTGATTCCCCCTATTCTCCGGCTATACTCTTCATGAAACATGAACAAAAATTCACTTCGGAATCATGTTTATTGGCGTAAATTTAACCTTCTTCCCACAACACTTCCTAGGCCTTGCAGGGATGCCTCGACGGTACTCTGACTACCCAGACGCCTATACCCTATGAAATACAATCTCTTCTATCGGCTCCCTAATTTCCCTAATTGCTGTCATTATGTTCTTATTTATTATTTGAGAAGCTTTCGCTGCCAAACGAGAAGTTCTAGCAGTAGAATTAACCTCAACCAATATTGAATGACTTCACGGCTGCCCTCCACCCTATCATACTTTCGAAGAGCCTGCCTTCGTTCAAATCCAACAAACTACTTAATTTAATAAACGAGAAAGGGAGGAGTTGAACCCCCATAAATTGGTTTCAAGCCAACCACATAACCGCTCTGTCACTTTCTTCATAAGACACTAGTAAAACCGAGATTACACTGCTTTGTCAAGGCAGAGTTGTGGGTTAAACCCCCGCGTGTCTTAAGCACATGTCACACCCCTCTCAACTAGGATTCCAAGATGCAGCTTCCCCTGTGATAGAAGAACTTCTTCATTTTCATGATCACGCTTTAATAATTGTCTTCCTTATTAGCACTTTTGTTCTTTACATCATTGTAGCCATAGTTACAACTAAGCTAACTAATAAATTTATTTTGGACTCGCAAGAAATCGAAATTATCTGAACAGTTCTCCCAGCCGTTATTCTTATTCTTATTGCACTTCCTTCTCTACGAATTCTCTACCTCATGGACGAGATTAATGACCCTCATTTAACAATCAAAGCAATAGGCCATCAATGATATTGAAGCTATGAATACACGGATTATGAAGACCTTGGCTTCGACTCATACATAGTCCCAACTCAAGACCTCTCTCCCGGACAATTCCGTTTTTTAGAAGCCGACCATCGTATGGTAATCCCTGTTGAATCTCCCATCCGAGTTCTAGTATCAGCAGAAGATGTCCTACACTCTTGAGCCGTCCCAAGCCTAGGTGTAAAAATAGACGCAGTTCCCGGACGTTTAAACCAAACAGCCTTTATTGCATCCCGCCCTGGCGTATTCTATGGCCAATGCTCTGAAATTTGCGGGGCAAACCAAAGTTTCATACCTATTGTAGTTGAAGCCGTACCATTAGAGCACTTTGAAAACTGATCTATTTTAATACCTGAAGATGCTTCGCTAAGAAGCTAAACAGGGCATAAGCGTTAGCCTTTTAAGCTAGAGATTGGTGGCCCCCAACCACCCTTAGCGAGATGCCTCAATTTAACCCTGCCCCTGGGTTTGCCATTCTAGTTTTATCCTGACTAATCTTTCTTACAGTTATTCCCCCGAAAGTCCTTGCACATTCTTTCCCTAATGAACCAACCTCTCAAAGCGCAAAATTACTAAAAACAGAACCCTGAAGCTGATTATGGTAGCCAACTTCTTTGACCAGTTTATGAGCCCTGTCTTCCTTGGCATCCCTTTAATTGCCATCGCCTTAAGTCTACCCTGAGTTTTATTTCCCCGCCCCTCAACCCGATGGTTACACAACCGCATATTAACTCTTCAAAACTGAACCATGGGCCGCTTTACGCAACAAATCTTTTTACCAATCCCAACTTTGGGTCACCGCTGGGCTCTCATCCTTATGTCCTTAATAATCTTTCTTATTACCCTAAATATGTTAGGCCTCCTACCGTATACATATACACCCACCACACAGCTTTCAATGAATATGGCTATCGCCACCCCCCTATGACTAGCAACAGTCATTATTGGGATACGAAATCAGCCCACTCACGCCCTGGGCCACCTACTCCCAGAAGGAACCCCAACGCTTCTTATCCCTATCCTTATTATCATCGAAACAATTAGCCTTTTTATTCGCCCAATTGCACTAGGAGTACGACTTACAGCTAATCTCACGGCAGGACACCTGCTAATTCAACTAATCGCAACTGCCGCATTCCAACTACTTCCTCTTATACCTATCGTCGCCATCTCAACAACCATTCTACTGTTCCTCCTAACCCTTCTTGAAGTCGCCGTGGCTATAATTCAAGCCTACGTGTTTGTCCTTCTCCTAAGCTTATATTTACAAGAAAACGTTTAATGGCCCATCAAGCACATGCATATCATATAGTAGACCCCAGCCCTTGACCATTAACCGGGGCAGTTGCCGCCTTGTTAATAACATCAGGACTAGCAATTTGAATACACTTCCACACTATGACCCTAATGACCCTTGGACTTATTCTCCTCCTCCTAACCATGTATCAATGATGACGAGATATTATCCGAGAAGGCACATTCCAAGGACATCACACACCCCCTGTTCAAAAAGGCCTCCGCTACGGCATGATCCTGTTTATTACCTCTGAAGTTTTCTTTTTCCTAGGCTTCTTTTGAGCTTTCTACCACTCTAGCCTTGCCCCAACTCCTGAACTAGGAGGCTGCTGACCTCCAACAGGAGTCACAACCCTAGACCCATTCGAAGTGCCCCTTCTTAACACAGCCGTTCTTCTAGCATCTGGTGTAACAGTAACCTGAGCCCACCATAGCATTATAGAAGGTCAACGAAAGCAAACAATTCAATCCCTTACCTTAACCATCCTACTCGGCTTTTACTTTACATTTCTCCAAGGAATAGAATACTACGAAGCCCCATTCACAATTGCAGACGGTGTTTACGGCGCAACCTTCTTTGTTGCCACAGGCTTCCACGGTCTACATGTAATTATTGGCTCAACATTCCTCGCTGTCTGCTTACTACGGCAAATCCAATACCACTTTACATCTGAGCACCACTTTGGATTCGAGGCCGCTGCCTGATACTGACACTTCGTAGACGTCGTCTGATTATTCTTATATATCTCCATCTACTGATGAGGCTCATAATCTTTCTAGTATTAAGCTAGTACATGTGACTTCCAATCACTCAGTCTTGGTTAAAGTCCAAGGAAAGATAATGAACTTAGTCCTAACAATTATCTTTATTGCCACCCTGCTCTCAACCATTCTAGCAATTGTATCATTCTGACTCCCACAAATAAGCCCCGACTACGAAAAACTCTCCCCATACGAATGTGGATTTGACCCTCTAGGGTCAGCCCGCCTTCCTTTCTCCCTTCGATTTTTTCTCGTTGCTATCCTCTTCCTTCTATTTGACCTAGAAATTGCACTTCTCCTCCCACTTCCATGAGGAGACCAACTCTCCTCCCCCCTCACAACATTCACTTGAGCATCCGCCGTCCTAGCCCTCTTAACATTAGGCCTAATTTATGAATGAACACAGGGAGGCCTAGAATGGGCTGAATAAGCTGTTAGTTTAAGAAAAACATTTGATTTCGGCTCAAAAACCTATGGTTTAAGTCCATAACCGCTTAATGACCCCTACCCACTTTGCCTTTTCATCAGCATTTTTCTTAGGGCTGGCAGGCCTAGCATTCCATCGAACCCACCTCCTCTCCGCCTTATTATGTTTAGAAGGCATAATACTGTCCCTCTTTATTGCACTGTCCTTATGAATTCTTCAGCTAGACTCAACTAGCCTTACAGCCTCCCCCATACTTCTTCTCGCCTTCTCAGCTTGTGAAGCAAGCGCCGGACTAGCCCTCCTTGTTGCTACTGCCCGCACACATGGGACAGACCGCCTACAAAGTCTTAACCTACTACAATGCTAAAAATTCTTCTCCCAACTATTATGCTGCTTCCCGTTACATGACTCACCCCGCACAAAAAACTCTGAACAACTACCCTCCTGTACAGCCTAGTTATTGCTCTGATTAGCCTGACATGGTTAAAAACACCTGCCGAAACAGGTTGGTATAATCTTAGCCTTTATATGGCCACAGACCCTCTTTCAACCCCCCTCCTGGTTCTTACATGTTGGCTTCTTCCCTTAATAATTTTAGCCAGCCAAAACCACATGACCCTAGAACCAGAAAACCGACAACGCACCTACATTCTCCTCCTAACCTCCCTCCAAATTTTTCTTATTTTAGCCTTTGGCGCAACTGAACTTATTATATTTTACGTTATATTTGAAGCTACATTAATCCCGACCCTGTTTATTATTACCCGCTGAGGGAACCAGACTGAACGCTTAAATGCAGGCACATACTTCCTATTTTATACCCTGGCCGGCTCTCTCCCCCTCCTAGTTGCACTCCTTCTTCTCCAAAACTCAGCGGGCTCTCTCTCCCTCTTAACCCTGCAACACACCCCAACGTCCCTTTCCACTTACGCAGACAAAATCTGATGGGCCGGTTGTCTAATTGCCTTCCTAGTAAAAATGCCCCTCTATGGGGCACATCTTTGACTCCCCAAAGCCCACGTAGAAGCCCCTATCGCAGGCTCCATAGTACTTGCGGCAGTTCTCCTAAAATTAGGGGGTTACGGCATAATACGAATAATAGTTATACTTGAGCCGCTGACTAAAGAACTAAGCTACCCATTTATTATTCTTGCCTTATGAGGTGTGGTCATAACCGGGTCTATCTGCCTCCGCCAAACTGACCTTAAGTCTCTAATCGCTTATTCATCAGTAAGCCATATAGGACTAGTTGCCGCAGGGCTCCTAATTCAAACCCCCTGAGGAACCACAGGTGCATTAATTCTTATAATTGCCCATGGTCTTACATCCTCCGCCCTTTTCTGCCTAGCTAACACCAACTACGAACGAACCCACAGCCGAACCATAGTACTAGCCCGAGGACTTCAAATAACCCTCCCCTTAATAGCCTCATGATGATTCCTAGCCAGCCTAGCAAACCTTGCTCTACCTCCCCTCCCTAATCTAATGGGGGAATTAATAATCCTAACCTCCCTCTTCAATTGATCCCCATGAACCCTAATGCTGACCGGGGCCGGAACCCTAATTACAGCAGGCTATTCCCTCTACATGTTTTTAATAACACAACGTGGCCCTCTCCCCCCACATATAATGGCCATCAACCCAACACACACCCGAGAGCACCTTCTCATCTCCCTCCACCTTATTCCCCTTCTTCTCCTTATCCTCAAACCAGAACTAGTCTGAGGTTGAACCGCCTGTAGATATAGTTTAATAAAAACACTAGATTGTGATTCTAGAAACAGAGGTTAAACCCCCCTTATCCACCGAGAGAGGCTCGAAAGCAACGATGACTGCTAATTTTCGTCACCTTGGTTAAACCCCAAGGCTCACTCGAGCAGCTTCTAAAGGATAACAGCTCATCCATTGGTCTTAGGAACCAAAAACTCTTGGTGCAATCCAAGTAGCAGCTATGCCTTACGGACCCCTTTTTATGACCTCTAACCTATTCCTTGCCCTTCTCATCTTGGCTTTCCCCGCCCTCTCAACCTTTATCAATTCACCCCCCTCCTTTCCCCCTCTCTCATACATAATTAAAACAGCTGTAAAAACAGCATTCTTCATCAGTCTCCTCCCCCTATTTTTATTTCTCAATGAAGGTGTAGAGACTATTTCCACCACCTGAGTCTGAACAAACACCCTACTTTTTGATATTAATATTAGCCTTAAATTTGACCTTTACTCAACCATTTTTGTTCCAATCGCCCTATATGTAACCTGATCCATTTTAGAGTTCGCCTCCTGATATATACATGCAGACCCTAACAAAGATCGTTTTTTTAAATACTTACTTGTTTTTTTAATTGCCATAATAACCCTAGTTACAGCAAATAATTTATTTCAACTCTTCATTGGCTGAGAAGGCGTAGGAATCATGTCCTTTCTCTTAATTGGCTGGTGATATGGTCGAGCCGACGCCAATACCGCAGCACTTCAAGCCGTCCTTTATAACCGAATTGGAGACATTGGACTAATCCTATCAATAGCATGAATTGCAATAACAACAAACTCATGAGAACTCCAACAAATCTTTACACTCACCAAGGATATAGACCTTACCCTTCCACTAATTGGGTTAATCGTAGCCGCTACCGGTAAATCAGCGCAATTTGGCCTCCACCCCTGACTTCCTTCCGCAATAGAAGGCCCTACCCCTGTTTCCGCACTACTTCACTCAAGCACAATGGTCGTTGCCGGAATTTTCTTACTAATCCGCCTTAGCCCTTTAATAGAAAACAACCCAACAGCCTCAACCATCTGCTTATGCCTGGGCGCCCTAACAACCCTATTCACTGCAATCTGTGCTTTAACACAAAATGATATTAAAAAAATTGTTGCATTCTCAACATCAAGCCAACTTGGCCTAATAATAGTTACAATTGGCCTTAATCAGCCACAACTAGCTTTCTTCCACATTTGCACCCACGCCTTTTTTAAAGCAATGCTCTTCCTATGCTCTGGCTCAATTATTCATAGCCTAAATGATGAACAAGACATCCGAAAAATAGGAGGAATACATCACCTAACCCCCTTCACCTCCTCCTGCCTAACCATTGGGAGCCTCGCCCTAACAGGCACTCCCTTCTTAGCAGGCTTTTTCTCTAAAGATGCTATTATTGAGGCCCTAAACACATCTTACCTAAACGCCTGAGCCCTAACCCTAACTCTCATCGCCACATCATTTACAGCAGTATACAGCCTTCGCGTTGTATTCTTTGTTTCTATGGGAAACCCACGATTTATTCCTCTACCCCCAATTAATGAAAACAACCCTGCAGTAATTAACCCCATTAAGCGACTAGCCTGAGGAAGTATCCTCGCCGGTCTCCTCATTACTGCTAACATCCTCCCCCTAAAAACCCCAGTAATGACAATACACCCCCTACTCAAAATAGCCGCTATTTTAGTCACTATTATTGGACTACTTACAGCCCTTGAACTTGCATCCCTAACAACCAAACAACTAAAACCCTCTCCCATGACCACCCCTCATCACTTCTCCAATATACTAGGCTTCTTCCCTGCCCTGTTCCATCGAATCACCCCAAAACTGAACCTCCTTCTCGGACAAAAAATTGCAGCCCAAATAATCGACCAAACCTGAATAGAAAAAATCGGGCCCAAAGCAGTTTCCACTTTAAATACACCTCTGGTCTCCACAACAAGCAATATTCAACGAGGACTAATTAAAACCTATCTCTCCCTCTTCTTCTTTACTATGGCCCTCACCTCACTTCTCCTTTTCTAAACCGCACGAAGTGCCCCTCGACTTAAGCCCCGAGTTAATTCCAACACAACAAATAATGTAAGCAACAACACTCAAGCACCCAAAACTAAAAGCCCGCCCCCTGCCGAATACATCAAAGCTACTCCCCCCACATCCCCCCGAAAAACAGCATACTCATCAAACTCATCTGCTAAAAGACACGACCCTTCATATCATCCCCCAAAGAACATCCCAGCAGTATATACTAGCCAAAAAAGATAAAACAACATTAAGCCCATTACTGGCCAGCTCCCCCAACCCTCAGGATATGGCTCAGCAGCCAACGCTGCACAGTACGCAAATACAACCAATATTCCCCCCAAATAAATTAAAAACAAAATTAGGGGTAAAAAAGAACCACTCTGGCTTGCTAAAACCCCACACCCCATTCCAGCAACCGTAACCAAACCTAATGCAGCAAAATAAGGAGAAGGATTAGAAGCCACCGCCGCCAACCCTAAAACTAGACCTAATAAAAACATGTACAAAAGATATACCATAATTCTTGCCAGGACTTTCACCAGGACTTATGATTCGAAAAACCATCGTTGTCATTCAACTACAAGAACCTAATGACAAGCCTACGAAAAACCCACCCCCTTCTCAAAATTGCTAACGACGCAGTAATTGACCTCCCAACCCCAACCAATATCTCCGCATGATGAAACTTTGGCTCACTCCTAGGTCTTTGCCTTATTGCACAAATTCTTACAGGACTCTTCCTCGCTATACATTATACTGCTGACATTTCCACAGCCTTCTCCTCAGTTACCCACATCTGCCGTGACGTTAATTACGGGTGACTAATTCGAAATATGCACGCTAACGGCGCCTCATTCTTCTTTATCTGCATTTATCTTCACATCGGCCGAGGCCTCTACTACGGCTCTCACCTTAACAAAGAGACATGAAACGTAGGGGTAGTCCTTCTCCTTCTTGTAATAATAACAGCATTTGTTGGCTATGTCCTCCCATGAGGCCAAATGTCATTCTGAGGCGCCACCGTAATTACAAACCTGCTTTCCGCCGTCCCCTACATTGGAGATGCCCTTGTTCAATGAATCTGAGGGGGATTCTCGGTAGACAATGCCACCCTCACCCGATTCTTCACCTTCCACTTTTTATTCCCATTCGTCATTGCAGCAATGAGTATAATTCACCTTATTTTCCTTCATGAAACCGGATCCAACAACCCAACCGGAATTAATTCTGACGCCGACAAAATTTCCTTCCACCCTTACTTCTCATACAAGGACATCCTAGGATTTGCAGCCCTTCTTATTACACTCACTTCCCTCGCCCTGTTCTCCCCAAACCTTCTAGGCGACCCAGACAACTTCACACCCGCAAACCCCCTGGTTACTCCACCCCACATTAAACCAGAATGATACTTCCTATTTGCTTACGCCATTCTTCGTTCAATTCCTAACAAACTTGGAGGTGTCTTAGCCCTACTCTCCTCAATTTTAGTTCTCTTCCTCGTTCCAATCCTCCACACCTCTAAACAACGAAGCCTAACTTTCCGCCCCATCTCCCAAATTCTATTTTGAGCCCTAGTAGCAGACGTCGCGATTCTTACATGAATCGGAGGCATGCCAGTTGAGCACCCTTACATTATTATCGGTCAAATCGCATCCTTTATTTACTTCTCTATCTTCCTTGTTCTTACCCCAATTGCAAGCCTGATAGAAAACAAAGTCCTTGAATGACAATGCACTAGTAGCTCAGCACTCAGAGCATCGGTCTTGTAAGCCGAACGTCGAAGGTTAAAATCCTTCCTACTGCTTCAAAGAAAGGGGAGTTTAACCCCTGCCCCTAACTCCCAAAGCTAGGATTCTAAATTAAACTATTCTTTGCCGGAATTCGCCGCAAGTACATATATGGATTTACCCCATATTATTATCCTATAAACAAGCATATGTATTATCAACATTCACTTATATTAACCATTACATCATTATAGAGGACATTTCAATCCTTAATTAACATTAATTGATCTATAACATTAATAATTAAGGCATAATACGAAAAACCACTATCTAATCTTTAAAACCTATTAATTTAAGAAAATACTATAAACGAATAATTAAGATCCAAATAAAAACTCACGAGTACAGTTATAATTTAATTCGACATCCCGACAAGATCAAATAGAATGCACAGTAAGAGACCACCATCAGTTGATTTCTTAAGACACACTCTTCTTGATGGTCAGGGACAGAAATCGTGGGGGTTTCACTTATTGAATTATTCCTGGCATTTGGTTCCTATTTCAGGAACATAAATTGATTTATTCCCCACACTTTCATTGACGCTGGCATAAGTTAATGGTGGAGTACATACGACTCGTTACCCAACATGCCGGGCGTTCACTCCAGCGGACAAGGGGTTTTTTTTATTTTTTTCTTTTCACCTTGCATTTCAGAGTGCATCAATCCCAGCAAACAGACAAGGTTGAACATTTAGACCTGGGTTGAATACATATAAGTGAATGGTGGAAAGATATTATTTTAAGAATTGCATAACTGATATCATGAGCATAACATGAAATTTTTACTCCTAAGATATCTATGAGTGCCCCCTCTCGGCTTTTGCGTGTCAAACCCCCCCTACCCCCCTAATACTCGTGGGATCCTTGTCATTCCTGCAAACCCCCCGGAAACAGGAAAATCCCTACTAATATTTTTACGTTCCCAAGATGTGTTAATATACAATATTATAATATTTCTAAT